ATTATTATATATATATATATATATATATATATATAAACATTAATAAATTTAATTTTAATTTGTGGGGAAATTGTTAAATTAAATATTACTAATGTGTGTGTATATATATATATAAATATTAATTATTAATTTGTGGGGAAATTGTTAAATTAAATATTATTAATGTATATATATATAAATATTAATTATCAATTTGTGGGGAAATTGTTAAATTAAATTTTTAAAATGATTTTGGGAGTGAATACTAATTTTAATTATATATATATATAAATATTTATATTAATATTAATATAAATATTGATATAAATATTTATAACCATTTTTTTTTTAAAAAATTGATTATTAATATAAACTTTATTTAATTATTTACATTAATTTAAATAAATTTTTATTTATTTTAATTAATTAATTAATAATATTTAAAAGTTTTATTTTAGCTTAAAAGATTTATTATTAATTTATATTATATGTAAATTTTTGTGTGAATTATTATTTATTTTAAAAATAAATTATTTATAGATATTTGCAGTAATAAATATTATTAATTAAAGAAATTTAGAAATAGAAATATTAATTAATATTAACTTAATTTGTGCCAGCAGTTGCGGTTATACAAATAATATGAATAAATTTTATTAATAAAAGTTAAATAAATTATTAAATTAAATTATAAAATTAATTATTAAGTGAAATTTTAATTAATTTATAAACTTAAATATAATAGTAATTGAGGCTTTCAAATTTTTTAAAAAAACTAGGATTAGATACCCTATTATTTAAAATATAAATAAATTTATTTGAGTAGTATTAGTTATATTCTTGAAACTTAAAAAATTTGGCGGTATTTTAGTCTATTCAGAGGAACTTGTTTTTTAATCGATAATCCACGATGTACCTTACTTAAAATTGTAATTCAATTTATATATCGTTGTTATTAGAATATTTTATAAGAATAATAATTTTCTATAATTTATATTAAAATTAATATCAAATCAAGGTGTAGTTTATTTTTAAGTTAAAATGAGTTACAATAAAATATATTTAAGTGGATTTAAATATGAAAAATTTAATGAAATTGGATTTGATAGTAAATTTATAAAGATAAATAATTTGATTTTAGCTCTAAAATGTGTACATATCGCCCGTCACTCTTGTTATTAAAATAAGATAAGTCGTAACATAGTAGATGTACTGGAAAGTGTATCTAGAATCAATTTAAAGCTTATTAAGTAAAGTATTTCATTTACATTGAGAAGATTTTTGTGCAAATCAATATAAATTGATTAAAATTTATTTATTAATTTTTGTTTATTTTATATTGTAAATTATTAAAAATAATTATATAGTTTAAGATGTTTTAGTATATTATTTAAAATAAATAATTTTAATAATAGTTTATTAGTATTGTAGAATAATATTGAAATAAAATGAAAAATTTTTATTTTATAAGAAAATTTAATTTATTGTATCTTGTGTATCAGAGTTTATTAAATAAAAAATATTTATATATTTTTCTCGATTTTAAAAGATTTAATGAATTATAAAATTTAATGTAATAAAATTATTTTTAATAATTTATTAGAAATGAAATGTTATTCGTTTTTAAAGGTATCTAGTTTTTTAAGAAATAAATTTAATTTAGTTTTTTAAAATTTATTTATTTATTTAATTAATTAAATAAATTTTAAAAAATAATATTTTATGGGATAAGCTGTAAAATAAATTTTTATAAATAATAAATAAAATTTAATATATTATATGTTTAGAATTATCAATTTTTATTAAGTTTGTTATAAATTAATTTTTTTTTATAAAATTATTTATTATATTTTAAATTTTTATTAAAATATTTACTTTAATATAAAATGTAAAGTAATAATGATAAAATTAGTATATTTATTTTATATTAAATAATTATATAATTGAAAAGTTTAAATAAAGAATTCGGCAAAATTTAATGTTCGCCTGTTTAACAAAAACATGTCTTTTAGAATTTAATTTAAAGTCTAACCTGCCCACTGATTTATTTTAAATGGCCGCAGTATTTTAACTGTGCAAAGGTAGCATAATCATTAGTCTTTTAATTGAAGGCTGGAATGAATGGTTGGACGAAATATTAACTGTTTCATTTGAATTTATAATAAAATTTTATTTTTTAGTCAAAAAGCTAAAATCATTTTAAAAGACGAGAAGACCCTATAAATCTTTATATATTTAATATTTTAATTTTATGGATGAATTTAATTATAATAAATTTTATATATTTTATTGGGGTGATATTAAAATTTGAATAACTTTTAAAAATTTTTTTCATTAATTTATGAATAATTGATCCATTTTTAATGATTAAAAAATTAAGTTACTTTAGGGATAACAGCGTAATTTTTTTGGAGAGTTCATATTGATAAAAAAGATTGCGACCTCGATGTTGGATTAAGATATAAGTTTAGGTGTAGCCGTTTAAATTTTAAGTCTGTTCGACTTTTAAAATCTTACATGATCTGAGTTCAGACCGGTGTAAGCCAGGTTGGTTTCTATCTTTAATAAATTTATATATTTTAGTACGAAAGGATTAAATATGTGAATAATTATATTTTAAGTATTGAATATTAATAATTTATTTAAAGCTATTTTGGCAGATTAGTGTAATAAATTTAGAATTTATAAATGTAATTTATATTACAAATAGTACGTGTTTTATGTAGAAATTATTTTATTTTTAGTTATAAGTTTAATATTAATTATTTGTGTTTTAGTTAGAGTTGCATTTTTAACTTTATTGGAACGTAAGGTATTGGGTTATATTCAAATTCGTAAAGGTCCGAATAAAGTTGGATTGATAGGAATTCCTCAACCTTTTTGTGATGCAATTAAATTATTTACGAAAGAACAAACTTATCCTTTATTATCAAATTATATTTCTTATTATTTTTCTCCTATTTTTTCATTGTTTTTATCATTATTATTATGGATATCAATACCATTTTTTATTAAATTATTTTCTTTTAATTTAGGTTTATTATTTTTTATATGTTGTACAAGTTTGGGGGTTTATACTGTAATGATTGCTGGTTGGTCGTCTAATTCTAATTATGCACTATTAGGGGGTTTGCGTTCTGTTGCTCAAACTATTTCTTATGAAGTAAGATTAGCTTTAATTTTATTATCTTTTATTTTTTTAATTAATAATTATAATATATTAAATTTTTATTATTATCAGATATATATTTGATTTATTTTTTTATTATATCCTTTAGCATTTGTTTGATTAATTATTTCTTTAGCAGAAACTAATCGAACTCCATTTGATTTTGCTGAAGGAGAATCAGAATTAGTTTCTGGGTTTAATGTTGAATATAGAAGAGGAAGATTTGCATTAATTTTTCTTTCTGAATATGCAAGAATTTTATTTATAAGAATGTTATTTTCATTAATTTTTTTAGGGGGAAATGTTTTTTCTTTTTTTTTTTTTTTAAAATTGATGTTTATTTCTTTTGTTTTTATTTGAGTTCGAGGTACTTTACCTCGTTTTCGTTATGATAAATTGATGTATTTAGCATGAAAGGTATTTTTACCTTTTTCTTTAAATTATTTGTTGTTTTTAATTGGTTTGAAAATTTATTTTTTAAATTTAATTTAAATAATGTTTTTTAGTAAATTTTTATAAGTTAATAGAAAATTTAAGTTTCTATTTTATGTTTTCAAAACATATGCTTGTTCAAGCTCATTAACTAATTTATTAATTTAATAAAGTATCTCATCATTTTGTAATTAATGGATTAATTAAATAATAGATAAAATATAGGGTAGTTAATAATTGTCCAATAATAATGTAGGGATCTTCAACTGGTCGGGCTCCAATTCATGTTAATAAAATAACAATTCTTACTATAATTCAAAATAAAATTTGGTTAATAGGGTAAAATTGAATTCCACGAAATTTACTTAAATTATAAAATGGTATAATTATTAAAATTGCAATTGATATTACTAGTGCAATTACTCCCCCTAATTTATTAGGAATTGAACGTAAAATTGCATAAGCGAATAGGAAATATCATTCTGGTTGAATGTGAATAGGTGTAACAAGAGGATTAGCTGGAATAAAATTATCGGGGTCTCCTAATAAGTATGGATTTGATAGAGTTAAAATGGTTAATAATAAAATTATAATAATAAATCCTGTAATATCTTTATAGCTAAAATATGGGTGAAATGGAATTTTATCTAAATTAGAATTTAATCCTATAGGATTATTTGAACCTGTTTGGTGTAAAAATAATAGATGAATTATTACTATTGCGAGTACAATAAAAGGTAAAATAAAATGGAATGTGAAAAATCGGGTTAATGTTGCGTTACTTACAGCGAATCCTCCTCAAATTCATTGTACTAAATCTGTTCCTAAATAAGGAACAGCTGATAATAAATTTGTAATTACTGTAGCTCCTCAAAAAGATATTTGTCCTCATGGAAGAACATACCCTATAAATGCAGCTCCTATAACTAAAAATAAAATAATTGTTCCTGAAAGTCATGTAGGAGTAAATAAATATGAACCATAATATATTCCTCGTCCTACATGTAAATAAATACAAATAAAGAAAAAAGATGCTCCATTTGCGTGTAATGTTCGTAATAATCACCCATAATTTACATTTCGGCAGATATGATCAATTCTATCAAATGCTATATTAATGTCAGCTGTATAATGTATTGCTAAAAATAGTCCTGTTAAAATTTGAATAATTAGACATAATCCTAATAATGATCCGAAATTTCATCAAGTTGAAATATTAATAGGAGATGGTAAATCTACTAAAGCATTATTTGCAATTTTTAAAATTGGATGATGAATTCGTATTGGTTTGTTCATTAGTTAATTTATTAATCGAATGGGTCCGTGAAATAATTTTGTAATTTTTACAGTTGCAATTAATGTAATTAGCAAATAATTAATTAATAGAATAGTAATTATATTATTAGGATAATTGTATAATTTATTTAAATTTAATGAATTTTCTTGAATGTAAGAATTAATATTAATAATAGAAATTATTTCATTATTTAGAGAATTAAATGATAAAATAAGTTTATCTATAAAAATAATAATTAATGTTAATATTATTAAAATAAAAATTATTATTGTTGTTATTTTTATAGATAAAGCAAATATTTCATTTGAAGCTAAAGATGTAACATAAATAAATAAAACTAATATACCTCCAATAAAAATTAAGAATAAAATATATGAAAATCAAAATCTTTTTGTTATTAATCCGGTAATGCAGGAAATTATTACTGTTTGAATGAGTAATATTATTCCTATTCTAAGGGGGTGATTTATTTGTATAAAAATAAATCTAAAAATTAAGGTTATTATGTATAATGTAAGTTGTATAATATCAAGAAATAGTTTAATTAAAATATTAATTTTGGAGATTAATGATAAAGAAATAAGTCTTTTTTCTTGAAGTTTAAAAAGATTATTTTCTTATTTTTGGTTTACAAGACCAATGTTTTAATTAAACTATTTAAACAAATGATAATAATTTTTAATTGAGGATTACCCACATTTTTATTAATAATAGGAATTTTTATTTTTATTTCTAATCGAAAACATTTATTATCAATACTTTTGAGTTTAGAGTATATTGTTTTATCATTATTTTATTTATTATTTATTTATTTAAATATGATAAGTTATGAAAATTATTTTAGAATAGTTTTTATAACATTTAGAGTGTGTGAAGGTGTTTTAGGGTTATCTATTTTGGTATCAATAATTCGTAGTTATGGAAATGATTATTTTCAATCATTTAATATTTTACAATGTTAAAAATTTTATTTATATTATTATTATTGATTCCATTTTGTTTTATAAAAAATATATTTTGAATGGTTCAAAATGTTATATTTTTAATTAGATTTATTTTATTAATTTATAATTTTTATATGAATTATTGAGTTAATATTTCTTATTTTTTAGGAATAGATATACTTTCTTATGGAATGATTTTATTAAGATTTTGAATTTGTTCTTTAATATTAATAGCAAGAGATTCTATTAATAAATTTAATAATTATAAAAATTTATTTTTATTAAATGTTTTATTATTATTATTGTTATTAGTATTAACATTTAGTAGAATAAATTTATTTATATTTTATTTATTTTTTGAAAGAAGATTAATTCCAACTTTATTTTTAATTTTAGGTTGGGGATATCAACCTGAACGGTTACAGGCAGGAATATATTTATTGTTTTATACTTTGTTGGTATCTTTACCTATATTAATTGCTATTTTTTATTTATATAATAATTTAAATACAATAAATTTTTATTTAATAAATAATTATAATTTAAATTATATAATTTTATATTTTTCATTAATTTTATCATTTTTTGTTAAAATGCCTATGTTTATAGTTCATTTATGATTACCTAAAGCTCATGTTGAGGCTCCTGTGTCAGGTTCAATAATTTTAGCTGGTATTATGTTAAAATTAGGGGGGTATGGATTATTACGAGTTTTTTATTTTTTACAAATTATAGGAATTAAATATAATTATTTATTTGTAAGTATTAGATTGGTTGGGGGAGTATTGGTGAGTTTAATTTGTTTACGACAAACAGATTTAAAGTCATTAATTGCTTATTCTTCTGTAGCTCATATGGGAATTGTATTAAGAGGTCTTTTAACAATAACATATTGGGGAATTTGTGGATCTTACACTTTGATAATTGCTCATGGTTTATGTTCTTCTGGTTTATTTTGTTTAGCAAATATTAGATATGAACGTTTAGGAAGTCGAAGATTATTAATTAATAAGGGGTTGTTAAATTTTATACCTTCAATAGCTTTATGATGATTTTTATTATGTTCTGCTAATATAGCTGCTCCTCCAACTTTAAATTTATTAGGAGAAATTTTCTTATTGAATAGAATTGTAAGTTGATCATGAATTTCAATATTTATATTAATATTATTATCTTTTTTTAGAGCTGCTTATACTTTATATTTATATGCTTATAGTCAACACGGTAAATTATATTCGGGAGTTTATTCATTTAGAATAGGGTTAAATCGTGAATATTTATTATTATTTTTACATTGATTTCCTTTAAATTTGTTAATATTAAAGTCTGAAATAAGTTTATTATGATTATAAAAGTTTAAATAGTTTATTTTTAAAATATTGATTTGTGGTGTCAATGATATGAATTTGTTCATTTTAAATCGTGAAATATTTATCAATTTGTTTAATTAATTTTTTTTTTTTAATTTTTTTAAGCATTTCTTTATTATTAAGATCTTTATATTTTATATTAAATGAATTTATTATTTTTTTAGAGTGAGAAGTTTTATCTTTAAATTCTTCAAGAATTGTAATAACTTTTTTATTTGATTGAATAAGATTATTATTTATATCTTTTGTTTTGTTAATTTCTTCTTTAGTAATTTATTATAGAAAAGAATATATAAGTGAAGATATTTATATTAATCGATTTATTATGTTAGTATTATTATTTGTGATATCAATAATATTATTAATTATTAGTCCGAATTTAATTAGAGTTTTATTAGGATGAGATGGATTAGGATTAGTTTCTTATTGTTTAGTTATTTATTTTAATAATATTAAATCTTATAATGCAGGAATATTAACAGCTTTAATAAATCGAGTTGGAGATGTAGCATTATTAATAGCTATTGCTTGAATATTAAATTATGGTAGATGAAATTATATTTATTATTTAGAATTTATATATAATGATATAGAAATGGGTTTAATTGGGGTTTTAGTAGTTTTAGCTGCTATAACAAAAAGTGCACAAATTCCTTTTTCTTCTTGATTACCTGCTGCAATAGCAGCTCCTACTCCTGTTTCTGCTTTAGTTCATTCTTCAACATTAGTAACAGCAGGGATTTATTTATTAATTCGGTTTAATATTTTAATTAGTGATTCTTTTATTTCTCAACTTTTATTATTATTAGCGGGGTTAACAATATTTATATCTGGTTTAGGGGCTAATTTTGAGTTTGATTTAAAAAAAATTATTGCATTGTCAACATTAAGACAATTAGGATTAATAATAATAATTTTATCTTTAGGGTATTATAAATTAGCATTTTTTCATTTATTAGCACATGCATTATTTAAAGCTTTGTTATTTATATGTGCAGGAGCTATTATTCATAATATAAATAATTCTCAAGATTTACGTTTAATAGGGGGGTTAAGAATGTATATACCGTTAACTTCTTCATGTTTTAATGTAGCTAATTTAGCATTATGCGGGATACCTTTTTTGGCTGGGTTTTATTCAAAGGATTTAATTTTAGAAGTTGTTTCAATAAGAATAGTAAATTTATTTATTTATTTTCTTTTCTTTTTTTCTACAGGATTAACTGTTTGTTATTCTTTACGATTAGTTTATTACTCTATAACTGGTGATTTAAATTGTAGTTCTTTAAATGTATTAAATGATGAAGGCTGGGTTATATTAAAGGGGATATTAGGTTTAATAATTATAAGAATTATTGGGGGTAGAATGTTAAGTTGATTAATGTTTCCAACTCCTTTTATGATTTGTTTACCTTTTTATTTGAAAAATATAACTTTATTTGTTTGTATTATAGGGGGTTTATTTGGATATTTAATTTCTAAGGTTTCATTATTTTTTGTAAATAAATCTTTAAATAATTATTTATTTAGTATATTTGTTGGTTCAATATGATTTATGCCTTATATTTCTACTTATGGAATTATTAGATATTCTTTAAAAATTGGTATAAATGTTTTAAAGAATTTTGATCAAGGTTGGTCAGAATTTATAGGAAGACAGAATTTATATGGTCAGTTAGTAAATTATTCTCAATATAATTATATAATACAAAATAATAATTTAAAGGTATATATATTGATTTTTGTTTTATGAATTCTTGTTTTATTTATGTTTTTTCTTTTTGTGTATTTAAATAGCTTATATTTAGAGTATAACATTGAAGATGTTAGGGAGATTAATTAATCTTTAAATATTTAAATAATTAATTTAAGTAATTTATAAAAAAAGTATTTTAATTTTACAATGAAAATGTAATGTTTTAATTAAACTATATAAATGAGAAATATAAATGGAATTTAACCATTAAAATAAAAAGTTAGCAGCTTTTATTTGAACATCATATTTCTTTAATTGGAATTTATTATTCAATTTTATCATTAACAGTGATATACCTCTAATTTGGTTTCAATTAATATTTATTAGAATAAGGGTATATATACCTAATATTAGGTCGAAACTAATTGCAATAAATCGCTTCATATTCAAGGTAAATTGATTAAATCAATTATTTTTGAATGCAAATCAAATGTTATAAATTAACTATAACCCTAATTAGATCAGTTTAATATTCCTTGATTTCATTCATGATATAGTCCGATTAATAAAATTATAATAAATACAATTGATGTTATTATTCATATTAATAAATTTGAATAATTTAAAATTAAAATTATAGGTAAAATTAAAGCAATTTCTACATCAAAGATTAAAAAAATAATAGTAATTAAAAAAAATTTTAAAGAAAAAGGTAAACGAGAAGATGATATAGGATCAAATCCACATTCAAAAGGAGAATTTTTTTCTCGATCTCTATAACTTTTTTTTGATAAAATAGTTGCTAATAATATTACAATAATAGATAAAGTGATAATAATTAATGATATTAAAGTGATAGAAAAAATTATTTATATTATTAACTAATAAACCTTATGATTGGAAGTCATATATACTTTTATACTATATAAATATATTTTTAGTTTTATCCACCTCATCAATAAATTGAAACATATAAAAATAATCATACAATATCTACAAAATGTCAATATCATGCTGCTGCTTCAAATCCAAAATGATGATTTTTTGAAAAATGGTTATTTAAATGTCGAATTAAACAAATTAATAAAAATGTAGTTCCAATAATTACATGAATTCCGTGAAATCCGGTAGCTATAAAAAATGTTGATCCATAAACTGCGTCAGCAATTGTAAAAGGAGCTTCAATATATTCGTAAGCTTGTAAAATTGTAAAATAGATTCCTAATAGTACTGTAAAAAATAAACCTTGTGTTGCTTGAGAATAATTTCTTTCTATTAAACTATGATGTGCTCATGTAACTGTAATTCCTGAAGTTAATAAGATAATTGTATTTAATAAAGGGATTTGGAAAGGGTTAAATGGAATGATTCCTAGAGGAGGTCAAATTGCTCCTAATTCAATAGTTGGAGATAAGCTACTATGAAAAAATGCTCAAAAAAAAGATGAAAAAAATAAAATTTCTGATAAAATAAATAAAATTATTCCTCATCGTAATCCTGTTGTTACTGGGTAAGTATGTAATCCTTGGAATGTTCCTTCTCGGGAAACATCTCGTCATCATTGATAAACTGTTAATGTTGTAATAGTTAATCCTAATAAAAGTAATGAAATATTATATTGATGAAATCATTTTACTAATCCTGAAACTAGGGTTATAGTTCCAATTGCTCCTGTTAATGGTCATGGGCTATAATCTACTAAATGAAAGGGGTGATTTGAATGTGTTGACATTTAATTAAATAACTTCTCTAGAATATAGAGTTCTTAAAATAGCAAATACATAAGATTGAATAATTGCAACTGCTGATTCTAATACTAAAAGTAAAATTTGAGTAATAAGTAAAATTGTAATAATAAAAGAAGATAATGATGGACCTGTATTTCCTAAAAGTGTTAATAATAAGTGTCCTGCAATTATATTTGCAGTTAATCGGACAGCTAAGGTTCCTGGGCGAATAATATTTCTAATAGTTTCAATGCATACTATAAAAGGTATTAAAACAGCAGGAGTTCCTTGTGGGACTAAATGAGTAAATATATGATTAGTATGGTTTAATCATCCATAAATTATAAAAGCTAATCATAAAGGTAGTGCTAATGTTAATGTTAAAGTTAAATGACTAGTACTTGTAAAAATATAAGGAAATAAGCCTATAAAATTATTAAATAAAATTAAACTAAATAATGAAATAAAAATTAAAGTTATTCCTTTTTGATTAGGATTTCCTAATAAAGTTTTAAATTCTTTATGTAAAGTAATTAATGTAGAATTTCAAATAATATGATAACGAGATGGTATTAATCAATATATAGATGGGATTAATAAGAGTCCTAAAAAAGTTCTTAATCAGTTTAATGATAAATTTAAAATTCTTGATGAAGGGTCAAATACAGAAAATAAGTTAGTTATCATTTTCAATTTATTGAATTTGTAGAAATTTTATTTAAATTGTTAGATTTAGGTGTTAAAGGTAAATAAATAAAATAATTTATTACATTAAATAAAATATAAATTAATGAAAATAAAATAAATAGACTTAATCAATTAATTGGAGCTATTTGAGGTATTAAAAAATATTATTTAATATAATAATTTTAGTTTGACATACTAATGTTATAATTTAACTAATTTTTTTAAAAATTATTTTCATTAAAAGTAATTGCTAATTTACTATGACATGGTTTAAGAGACCAGTACTTGCTTTCAGTCATCTAATGTTTAATTTATATTAGAAATTCATTTAATAAAAAAATTTATGGGAACACTTTCGATTACAATTGGTATGAAACTATGATTTGCCCCACAAATTTCTGAACATTGACCAAAAAATAAACCTGGCCGATTAATAAAAAAATTTGTTTGATTTAATCGTCCAGGAGTTCCATCAATTTTTACTCCTAGAGCAGGAATAGTTCATGAATGAATTACGTCAGCTGCTGTTACTAAAATTCGAATTTGCGAATTTATTGGTAGAACAATTCGATTATCAACATCTAATAATCGAAATCCATTGGTATTTAATTCATTAGTAGGAATTATATAAGAATCAAATTCAATATTTAAAAAATCTGAGTATTCATAACTTCAATATCATTGATGACCAATTGTTTTTAATGTAATTGTTGGTTCATTAATTTCATCTAATAAGTAAAGTAATCGTAAAGATGGAAATGCAATAAATAATAAAATAAATGTTGGTAAAATTGTTCAAATTACTTCAATAGTTTGACCGTGTAGTAAATATCGATTTCTATAATTATTAAAAAATAATATAAATATTATGTAACCCACTATTATGGTAATTATAATTAAAATTAATAATGCATGATCATGAAAAAAAGTTAATTGTTCTATTAAAGGAGAAGCTCTATTTTGTAAACCTAAATCTATTCATGTTGACATTATTCTAATAAAAGTAAAATACTTTATATATGGAGCTTAAATCCATTGCATTAATCTGCCATATTAGAAATTTGATAATAATGGTAATTCTGAATATCTATGTTCTGCTGGGGGGATATTTTGATATCATTCAATTGAAGAATTTAATTGTATAGCATAAATTACTTGTCGTTGTTTAATTAAACTTTTTCAGATAATGATTAAAAAGAAAATAATTCCTATTAAAGAAATAGTTGATCCAATTGTTGATACTACATTTCATGTAGTATAAGCATCTGGGTAATCTGAGTATCGTCGAGGTATTCCAGCTAGTCCTAAAAAATGTTGAGGAAAAAATGTTAAATTTACTCCAATAAATATGATAAAAAATTGACTCTTTAATCATTTAATATTTAATGTTAATCCAGTAAATAAAGGGTATCAATGAATGAAACCTGCTATAATTGCAAATACTGCTCCTATTGATAATACATAATGAAAATGGGCAACAACATAATAAGTATCATGAAGAATAATATCAATTGAAGAATTAGCTAAAACAACTCCTGTAAGTCCCCCTACTGTAAATAAAAATACAAACCCTAAAGCTCATATGATGGATGGTGAATAAATTAGTTGAGTACCATGAAGAGTTGCTAGTCAACTAAAAATTTTAATTCCAGTAGGAATAGCAATAATCATTGTTGCTGAAGTGAAATATGCTCGGGTATCAACATCTATTCCAACTGTAAATATATGATGTGCTCAAACAATAAATCCTAATAAACCAATTGCTAGTATAGCATAAATTATTCCTAATGATCCAAAAGTTTCCTTTTTTCCACATTCTTGACTAATAATATGGGAAATTATTCCAAATCCTGGAAGAATTAAAATGTAAACTTCTGGATGTCCAAAAAATCAAAATAAATGTTGATATAAAATTGGGTCTCCCCCCCCCGCAGGGTCAAAAAATGATGTATTTAAATTTCGATCAGTTAAAAGTATAGTGATTGCACCCGCTAAAACTGGTAATGATAGTAAAAGTAATAAAGCTGTAATTACAACTGATCAAACAAATAAAGGTATACGATCATATGAAATACCAGAAGATCGTATATTAATTACAGTAGTAATAAAATTTACTGCTCCTAAAATAGATGATATTCCAGCTAGGTGTAAACTAAAAATAGCTAAATCTACAGATGCTCCTCCATGAGCAATTCTCGCTGAAAGAGGGGGGTAAACTGTTCATCCTGTTCCAGCTCCATTTTCTACTATTCTTCTTACTAATAATAGTGTTAAAGAGGGGGGAAGTAATCAAAATCTTATATTATTTATTCGAGGAAAAGCTATATCAGGAGCTCCTAATATTAAAGGGACTAATCAATTTCCAAATCCTCCAATTATAATAGGTATAACTATAAAAAAAATTATTACAAAGGCATGAGCTGTAACAATTACATTATAAATTTGGTCATCTCCAATTAATGCTCCAGGGTGTCCTAATTCTGCACGAATTAAAATTCTTAGTGAGGTTCCTACTATTCCAGCCCACATACCAAATAAAAAATATAATGTTCCAATATCTTTATGATTAGTTGAAAATAATCATTGTTGCGATTAAATGGCTGAAATATAGGCAATAGACTGTAAATCTATGTATAAGAATTATTCTTTTTAATTAAAAATTAGTCTTATAGTCAAGAATGATATTAAATTGCAAATTTAAAGGAATAATTATTATTATTAAGACTTAAAAGATTAATTTCTTATATTTATAACTTTGAAGGTTATTAGTTTATTTAACTTAAAGTCTTAATATAAATAGTAAATAAATCTAATAATAAATAAACCAAAAGTTGAAATAAAAGAAATAAATAAATATAAATATATTAAAAAATTATTTCAGTAAATCTTAAAAATTCAATTATTTTCAAAATAATTTAATATAAAAGCTGTATAACATAAACGTAAGTAAAAATATAATGTAATTAATCTTATAATAATTATAATTGTAAGTATAAAAAATTGATTATTAAACGTTAAATATTGAATTGTTAATCATTTAGGAATAAATCCTAAAAAGGGAGGTAGCCCTCCTAAGGATAATAAATTTAAAAATAACATAAATTTTAATATTTTATTAAAAAAAAATAATGAAAATAATTGATTAATATGATATAATTTAAATATATTAAATATAAAAACTAAATTAAATGATAAGAATCTATAAAATAAAAAATAAGTAATTCATAATGATTCATTAGAATATATTCTTATTAATATTCAACCTAAGTGATTAATAGAAGAAAATGTTATTAATTTACGTAATGAAGTTTGATTTAATCCATTTAATGCTCCTACAATTACTGATAATAAAATACATCAAAATAATATAAATTTAATAATTAAATAGGAAATAAGTATTAATGGACCAATTTTTTGTCAAGTTATTAAAATTAATGCATTAATTCAGCTTAATCCCTCTATTACATTTGGAAATCAAAAATGAAATGGAGCTGCTCCTCTTTTTATTAATAAAGAAGACAATATTATTATATTAATATAATTTGTTAAATAAAATTGATTTATAAAATTATTTTTATATATAAATAAAATTGTTGAAAATAATAAAATTGATGAAGCTAATGCTTGAGTTAAAAAATATTTTAATGAGGATTCATTAGACATTAAATTATTGTCTCTTATTAGGGGGATAAAAGATAATAAATTAATTTCTAATCCTATTCAAGCTCTTAATCAAGAATTAGCTGAAATGGTAATTATTGTACTTGTTATTAAAATAAAAATAAATAAAATTTTAGATGAATTATTAAAAATTAAAAAGAAAAGGATTAAAACCTTTATAAATGGGGTATGAGCCCAATAGCTTAATTAGCTTATCTTTTTATATTTTAGTGTATGATGCACAAAAGTTTTTGATACTTTTAGAAATAGTTTAATTCTATTAAATATAATGAATATAATATTAATTATATAATTTACCCTATCAAGGTAATCCTTTTATCAGGCAATTCATTTTATATGTTTATAAATTTAATAAAAAAAATTTTTTTAAATTTAAAAAATTTAAATTAAATAATTTTAAATAGTAACTTTTTTCCTATTTGATATAAATATTTATAACCATTTTTTTTTTATATATATATATATATAAATTATTTATTTAAATATTAATTAATAAATTTATTTTATTAATATATAAAAATTTATAAATTTTAAATTATATTTAAAAATATATTAAATAATATATTTTTAAATATAATTTAAAATTTATTATATATTTATAATCAATAATATATTTACTTAAATTTTTATTTATTTATTTATTTATATATATATAAATTCACATATTATAGATTCCTTTAAATACATTACAAATTTGTTAATCAGAAAATA